AAGTCCATTACACTTTTTTCTGGATGGGATTTTCACTTCATTAATTAATTCAGAACATTTGTTCCTCGATCGTATTTATCGAGACTTTTAAAATTAAAAACTTTAAAGTTATAAGAAACAAGAAATTGCTCGATTTTCTTTTGTTAGATTCGATGGTAGAATCATAATATATATTTCATATATTTCTATCCATCCGATATTATGCCAAATTTTATATACTATATATAGTATAGTATCTATACTAATAGAACCTTACTCTATTTATTTGAGTATCTTCAATTTTTTTAGAAGTTCATTCAAGAAGCTCTATTTGATCAAATGATTTCTCTTTTTTTTTTTGTTTGTCCACTACTTTATTATATATAATATATTCCATGTAAGAAAAAAATTACATGTAAGAAATCCAATTTCTTTATATGTAAAAATTTAGACGTAAAAAATAGAAAGAGAGATTATGAGAAACCTGGAAAAATAGAAAGTATCAATATGAATCTTTTACGAGTAAGATCAAGAATCATTATTATTTCGGCGCAAGAAAGGAATTTTCGTCATCCCCTTCTTGTGTCGAAGACTGGGAAGACGAATAGAATAATACCTCCTAGAATCCTTTGTTCCCTTCATTTACCCTTTGCTTTTCCGTTTACTTATCTTATGCTTAGTATCTAGTCGAATTGGATTCTATTAGAATAGAAAAGCGATTGATACATTCTATGACAGTAAAATCTAACAAGAGTGAGGTAATTAGAATTAAAATGATCTAATTTAACTATTTAAATAAAAAATTGGGGGGATATAAAGTCAAAAAACTTCTTACCAATATACATATTATGACTACAAATACGATACAAGTAATTCCCCAAATCTGATACAAAAAAAATAGAAAAAAAAGGTTTTTCACAATTCTTTTTTTATCATAAAAATTTGCCAACAAAAATTGGCTTCTTTTTAAGAACTTGATCTTAATAAATCTGGAGATCTAGAAATTCATTTCGGACAATTGAACCTTCTCAAACTGTTTCTTTTTAAGAACTAAAAAGATTTGTGCTAAAATAACCGATGTCAAGAAGAACAAAAGACCTTGGACACGTAATGGGTCTTGAAGTACTATTTCCGCATCCCCCTGACCAAATCCACCCACATTAGGATTATTCGTTAATGGTTGATCCTGTTTAATAGATTCACCTTCTGAAACAAGAAGTTCCGGTCCTGGAGGTATAATATCAATCACTTGACGTCCCTCTGACGTATCTGTTATGGTTATTTCGTACCCCCCTTTTTCTTTTCGTATGATTTTGCTTACTATACCTGTTGTTGTAGCATTATAAACCGTATTGTTGCTTTTGCTCCCGTCGGGATAAATCTGACCCCTTCCCCGGTTTCCGCCTACATATATGGGATATTTTAAGAAACGAACATCTTTCTTAGTAGCGGGGTCCGGAGAAAGAATAGGAAAGGTTATTTCACTATATTTCTGACCAGGAACAGGACCTATCACAAGGATATTTTTTTTAGTAGGTCGATAACTCTGAAAAGACAGATTACCTATCTTTTCTTTCATCTCTGGCGAAATACGATCGGGAGGGGCTAATTCAAACCCCTCGGGTAAAATAAGAACAGCCCCTACATTTAAAGCTCCCCTTTTACCATTAGCAAGAACTTGTTTCCGTTGCATATCATAAGGAATTCGAACAACTGCTTCAAATACCGTATCAGGAAGTATCGCTTGTGGAACTTCAATATCCACAGGCTTATTAGCTAAATGACAATTAGCACATACAATACGACCAGTTGCTTCGCGTGGATTTTCATAACCCTGTTGTGCAAAAATGGGATATGCATTTGAAACGGATGCCCCAGTTATTATATATATCATGAGCGATATGGAAATGTAGCGAGTAATCTCTTTCTTTATCCAACAAAAGGTCTTTCTAGTTTGCATGGTCCAATCGTTGATCCTGAAAATTTCTACAATAAGATTAGGTGGGTCGCTAGTATACTTCCCTATCCGCGATGCTGCTATTTACTGAAAAATTTTTACTAAAAAAAAATATAAGAAGAATTCGAACCGAATCTGTTAGATATATATATAGGTATAAAAAAAGAAGAGTTTGAATGTTTTGTTTATGTACACAATAACAAACTTTTTAATTGGATTTTAATTGGATAGGTCGATCGCTTTTCAGTCATTCATTGAATGATAAATCACTACAAGTGACGGAGATAGACGATTTAAATAACGGAAGATCCAATATTTGAAAATTGTATCGATAATAACCGGAAAAGTAGAAACAAGGCCAGATATAATTTGATCGTTATGAGCAAATCCAAAATCTTTGTAAGCAGAACCAATCATTAGTTCCCAACCGTGGGGTGAATGGAATCCTATACATAAATCGGTTAATAAAAGAATGGAAAAAGCTTTTATTGTGTCGCTTAAGTTATATAGGAATTCTTGAACCCAAGAATTAAGAATGATAAGTTCTTCATTACCTAGAATAGAATAAGCACTTAAAATAACGAAAGAGATTATATTTGTCGAAAAGTGAAAAATCGTATGGATACGTTCCTCATTGTACATCTTGATCAATTGGATCGTTTCTTTGTGAATTCCGATATGAAACGTTTGTAGACGTATTTCTGGGTATTCCTTTATCATTTCGTCCAAAAGGAAGAGTTCCTCTAATTCTATGAATTTGTCTAGAATACTCTTTTCTTGAATATCATTTAAAAAAGTTTCGGATTTACAAATATTCCACCAATTAATAACCCAAGATTCCAGCCTTTTATTAAATGAAAAAGGGATCCACCAGGGCAAAAAGACTAGAGATGTAAGATATAGAAGGGGAATGAATGCTTTTTTTTTCATTTTTTCGTCTGTGAATTTGGAATGAACTTGCTTCATTCGTCAACTCTATACAATTTAAGATTTCTATCAAACATAAGTTCTATTACAAGGCCTCGAACCTATTATTTTTACTTTGATTTGTGAGTCATTGGTGAGTCCTTCTAATTTAGAAAGAATCCAAAATATAGCCTAAGAAAAAGAAAGAGTACACGAATGAAAAAAGAATGTTTTCGAATATTTCAATTCTTCAAATTCGAAGCAATTTACTCTTTTCAATGAATGCCTGAAGAGCTACTTCAAATTCGGATTTCAAGATGAAAGAATTCGTTTCTATCAAAATAACAAATAAAGAATTAGCCAATTTCTCAAAGTCTACGAGAATAATTGAAAGGGCTTTCTGAAGGATATTTTGACATGATGATCCAAAATGAGTGGCAAAGTCAAAATAAGACAGAAAGGTTATCATTAAAAGTTATCATTCTAAGTGATCTAATCTTTTGCTCATTAAGAAGAAAAAAAAAAAAAGAATAAAAAGAAACGCCGATTGGCAAAGAGAGATAATTTACAAGATACAAGATATGATCTATCTATATCTATCGTATCAATGTCCAATGTTGAAAAAAAAAGAGAATTTCTTTATTCTAAATCTTAATGCCGAAATATTTTCTTTTGATCTATGATATGAGTCTATTATTTCAATTTGTTACTTCTTTTGTTACTGAATTTAGTGAATTTACATACACATCAAAAAATTTTCGGACAAAAAACTTCTGCTTTCTAATTGTTCAGTATTGTTAAGAAATTTTAGTTAAAGTTAAGTTATGCTATGGAAAAAGCACTCTTGTATTTTTTCCTTCCTGCTAAGAAAATGTTTATTCTTCTGGTCATTTCAAAAGACTTCAATTGGTACACGCAAGAAATAGGCCAATTCCGCAGCTTTTTGCTCAATTTCTCGTGGAGTCAAATTCTCATCAGTACGAGTCAAAGGAATGGCCCCTTGACCTCTGATTTCCATATAAAGAACACGCCGAGCATAAATACCCTCCTTAGCTTCTATTCTGATAGACTGAATATCTTTCATAAGGAATTCGAGTAAGATGCGACGATTTTTTCCAGGGAATCCCCAACGAAAAATACGCACTATTTTTTCTTTTCTATCGAATCGATCATAGCCACTACCTACATTCCACGAAATTGTGGACCACAAATAAGAACTAATAAATAGACCAGCAATCCCATAAAAAGACATTACAATCCCTTGTGGAAAAAAAATTATTTGCTGAAATGGAAATAAGGATATCCAATTTCTGCCAAGGTAACTGGAAATTCCAACCAACAAAAAACCCAATGAACCTAAAAAAAGTATAAAGGCCCAGCAGAAATTACTTGTTTTTCGAGACCCCGCTATAAATTCTATCCATATATGTTCCGATTGCCAATTCATACTCGATTCAGTTGCTTTTTATTGGAAGTGGGAGACTAGTCCAAATAAATTTGACTTTACTTTTTTGTTTCCAAATTTTCAAAGTAGCTTTCGTCAACTCGCATTATTCTGATGTGAATCTTTAGGAAGAATTCATCGAATTCCTTAGATCTAAAGGAATAGGAATCTTTTCCTATGATCTCTTCTCTACACACATAGGGATCTATTGGCTTTATCAGGCATTCACTCCAATCTCTATTTTTTTTTTTCAAATAGGTCATTTACTTATATATCTATATCACATTTTCGCCTGCATAAGAAAACCATTCTTTTCTGTTTGAAGGAAGCCACATGTTATACCATATTATACTAAATAGATATCTATGTTATGATCCAAGTCTAAGTCTTGAAAAAAAAATAGATGAACATTACTTCCAACGGATCTAAAAAATCTTGTTTTTTTGAACATGAAGAGATAAAGAAGCCATCGCAATTGCCGGAAATACTAAGCCTACTAAAGGCACAAAAATAGAAGGTAAATTGTTGAGAATTATCATAGAATGGGTACCTCGATTTAATATTTGTACCTGTTATTTATATTGTTATTTATTTATATTGTTAGAAAGATATCTTATAATAATTAGAATTCCTATGGAATTCTACTAAGTATTTCTAAGTGAGTATACATATAATAAATAATAATTCGAATTCCTATATAATTATACTAAGTATTTCTAAGTTAGTATACATATAATAAAAGGAGTGTAGAACTAACTAAATGGACTTCTTGATTTTTCTACATGAAATATATGTACGATAATCCACTTTTTTTTTTTATTCTTCTTTTTTCTCTTTTTCTTATCTTATAACTTTAATTTTTTAATTTCATTTTCGATTTTGACTTTAATAAAAATGAACTAACTTAAGGCTCCATGATTCAAAGGAAAAAAAGCGTGGAGCTGAAATAATTCATTCAGAACGCCTTTTAAAAGATTTCGCGGTACAATTGGATCGAATAAGCCCTTATGGAATAAAAATTCGGACACTTGTGAACCTTCAGGTACTGTCGTATTCAATGTTTGTTCAATTACTCTTTTACCTGCAAATGCAATGTAGGCATTGGGTTCAGCAATAATGATATCCCCTAACATACCAAAACTGGCTGTTACCCCACCCGTTGTAGGAGATGTAAGAATTGAGACATAAAATAACTTTTTATTCGATTGATAATCATATAAAGCAGAAGATATTTTAGCCATTTGCATTAAGCTCAAACTTCCTTCTTGCATGCGTGCTCCTCCGGAAGCACACACTAGAATAAGAGGTAAACAATTTTTGGTAGCATACTCGACCAAACGAGTGATTTTCTCACCTACTACGGATCCCATACTACCTCCCATAAACTGAAAATCCATAACCCCAATTGCTACGGGAATGCCGTTTAGTCGACCCGCGCCGGTTTGAACAGCTTCAGTTAATCCTGTCTTTCTTTGATAAGAATCAATACGATCTTTATAAGGTTCTTCCTCCGAATGAAATTCAATGGGATCCAGAGATACCATGTCTTCATCCATAGGATCCCACGTGCCTGGATCAATCGAGAGTTCAATTCTATCGGAACTAGTCATTTTCAAATGATATCCACATTGTTCACAAATATTCAGTCTTGACTTCAAATTTTTTTTATAATTTAATCCATAACAAATTTCGCATTGAATCCACAAATGTCTGTATTTTTGAGTTACATCCATATTATTCAAACTTTCTTTTCTAGTTAAATCGCTGCCGTTCGTGCTAGTTCTTAGACCGGAACTTTCGTTTTCACTACTATTTCCACTTTCACCACAAATATAACTATAAATGTAACTTTCGCTGTAATTTTCACCACCACTTAAAATATAACTATCAATACATATTTGAGAACGAAGATAATTGTCAATGCAACTATTGATATAATTATTCCAACTATTTTTAGTATCATACATATAATGATCATAGTGAGAGTCGTCACTCCTAGACCCATTATTCAGATAACTAGAATTCCAATAACTATAAAAAGAACTTTCTAGTTCACTCATAAAAGACTGATCATTGTCAATCTGAAAAACTCGATTTTTCATATCAAAATAGATGGAATAGCTTTTTCTATTACTATCTCTAACTAAAAAAGTGCCATCAGCGTTGAAATTCCAGATGTCCCTGATGTCCACTAAATGATCAACATTACGGTAACCAGAACTGTCACTATTACTCCAATTATGGATGTTTTTATCTGTATCATTTCTAATTGGGCCTTCACTTACACTGGTATTTTCAAGAGGACCAAGACTCTCGGTTGATTTATTTAGCCGACACCTGGATTCTAACTCCACGTTAGATAACATCGAATTGAACCACCGTTTTTCCATAGAACTTTCTTGCCACAGTTTACATCAAAATAAATGGATGAATAGTCATTCAATGAAAAATCATTTGAATATCGCATTTCCTCTCAGAAAAAAGTCAGAAAAAAGATATATATCTAATCACTAGGATTAGTAACTAATAAGAAGTGGGTATTGAATTTTCTTGTGCTTTTGTAAGAACCTAGAGTACCGCTTCACTATATATGATTATGATGATTCTAAAGGAACGACCTTTTCCATTATTTGGATTATTTTGATAATGATAATAATTCTAAATATCTAAATAGAAATAAATAGAATAGATATAAATAAATAGAATAGGAATTTTGCATGTTGTGTCAAATTCACACCGAGAAAAGAGATATTTTTTTCTCCTAGGAAGAAGATTTTTCGTAAAATCTGGTCTATTAATAAATTTCTATTCCAACACGGAATAAAGGGACAATATACAGGATGGGTAAAAGAAGTTGTGATACTTGGTTCGATCACGTATGATCTGAGACTATGGGATATCGAAAAATACACCAATCCTATAAATCCTTAAGATTAAGTGTGGATCCAAGATAACAATAGAAAGGTTTGAGTTGTTTAGTCTTCTATTTTGTAGTTAAGATCTTGGATATCTAGCTAAGTTGGATATCTAGCTAAGTTTGTATCTATCAAAAATACATAGAATAGGATCCTTGTATTCGGCTCAATCCTTTTAGTAAAAGATTGGGCCGAGTTTAATTTCAATTCAATTAAAAGAACAGGGGTCAATTAGTGGATTACAAAGTATCCATTGCTTCGAATTCAAATTTAATCTCCTTCCATACTTCACAAGCAGC